CAGCAAAGAAAGTACATTACATTAGGGATTGGCGACTTACCCATTCAGTGACTTTGGCACTGGACGTTCTCAGAATGGGTACTATCGGGTCGGGTGAATTAGAGAATAGACAGACGTCTGTTGGCATTCCAGCCCTCCTTCTCCTTTCAGGGCCTATCCGAAAGAGGATCGTACCTCTTGGTCGTGAATATCTGAATAGGACGAACCCGCCTCCGTGGATATCTTTGCTTCGGAACAAAGCAATTAGAATTAGGCTCGGTCAACTGGAATGTGTATTATCCATATGGGAGATCTTCCAATTGAGGAGATCCATCGACCTGAGACGAAGAGAAAGGTCTATCTATCTTCTTTAGTTATTCAATGAAACCAATGATTCGTTATTGGAGCAGATAGCAACAACCATTTCAGCGGACATGCGTATTTTCCGATGGATTTACATGGTTTCATTAGTAGAAATTGTTTGATGTAGCGAGTAATAGGCTCTTTCGCCGTTCAAGAATTCTTGTTTAGGCAGTTCATATCATCCACACATAGTGATCTAAGATTTCAATCCTTCCATGTTTCAGCAGTAGCATATTGTTCCATGGAGCTAAGGCCAAAAAGATGGAAGAAACAAGTGTTTCCACGACTCTACCATCCGGCCAATTCTGTTCCACTTAATCCCCTTTTCATGGGCACATATCTTTACGGCTAAGGAATGGGGAATCTTTCTCCTGTTACATGAATCAAATGTTTCATTTCATCCGGGAAAAGCCATCTCTTTCTCAACAATGTCTTTGTCATTTGATCCAATAGCGTTCCGTTAGATAGGAACAGATTTGATAAATACTGATAACTCTCGGATAGAGTATTAGAACGGAAAGATCCATTAGATAATGAACTATTGGTTCTAAGCCATCTCTGGCGATGAATCAACAATTCGAAGTGCTTTTCTTGCGTATTCTTGATGAACCAGCGTTTATATATAGATGTAGGAGGATTTGTTTGGGAAGCAATAAGCCCCTTTGACATCTCTTCATCTGCAAAGAATTCTCGACGTGAAAACACAGAGACAGAGGGCTGATCTTTGAATAGGGAAAAGAATGGATCCGCAGGGTCCCAAATGAATTGGCTTGTTCGAAAAAAGCCTTGTTCTTTGGAAGATCTATCTCGTGTCTGGCACTGCATGGTTCCACTCTGCAAGAACTCCGAATCATTCTCTTGAAGCTCATCCTCTTTATGATAAATGATCCATTTGCCCCGAAATGACCCAGTCCAATAGGGAAATCCCAATTCAGTGGGCCTTTCGATACAATCAAATAGATTGCCACAAGGGCGCCATATTCTAGGAGCCCAAACTATGTGATTGAATAAATCCTCCTCTATCTGTTGCGGATCGAGGGCCCCTTCCCCTTCTTCAAACTCCGATTCGTATTTTTCATATAGAAATCTCTGATCAACGATAGAACAAGATCCATTTTGCATCATATCTAACTGATTCCTTGGTTCGGACCGAAGAAGTAATGTTACTCGATTATTATCAAACTGACTGCAATATTTTTCTGTCCGTGAGGATCCCGCCAGAGCCAGAGCGCCTTCTACTTCTAATAGTAATAATAGTAATAGGCCATGAACTAGATCAGAATCATTCTCAACGAATCCATAAGAAGCGATCCAATTTTTTTCATCGTGTCTGGATGAAGACCAAAGATCTTGAGCGACCGATCCGGCAGAACAACTCAAAAGATAAAGAAGTATCGTTAATTTCTTCATGCTCGTTCCAAGTTCGAAGTACCATTTGTACAAATAAGAATCCCCTCCCTTACATGATTTCTTCTTCATATAGATAGATATAGGATCTATGGGGCAATTACTTAGAAGTACATTTTGTGTAACAGCCCTTCCTATCTGATAGAAAAGGATCCCATGATCCTGAACCGATCTTATCTGGGATCGAAAATCCCAAGTTTTTCTATGAAGAGCTGATCTAATTGTATTAGTTTCTATAATGGATTTCTTCTGTGTAATACTAATCGATAGGGCCTCATTAATAAGTGCTACAAGATCTCGCGCATTGGAACCCATGGTTATGGACCCGAATCCGTTAGTATGGAACATCTTCTTTTCCAAGTGAAATCCCCTAGTATATGAAAGAATGAAAAAGTGCTTTCGTTGTTGTGGAAGAAGAAGCCTTCGTATCTTAATGCATGTATTTAATTTATTCGGAGCTATTAGAGCGGGATCCACTTTTTGGGGAATATGAGTCGAAGCAATAACAAGAATCTTTCCAGTGGAACATCTTTCACAATCCCTGGAGAGATAGTTCTCTAATAGACCGAGGGATAAGTAATTCGACTCATTCACATGCAGATCATGAATGTTTGGAATCCATATTATGCAAGGAGACATTGCTTTTGCTAATTCGAATTGAAGGGTGATATCAAATCGGTCTATTTTTGGCGTCATATACATAGTTAGCACATTCGTCATAGTTAGCAGCTCCGTATCAATATCAAGGTCA